GTTAATGTAGCTTAATTTTAAAGCAAGACACTGAAAATGTCTAGATGGGTAGTTACAACCCCATAAACACATAGGTTTGGTCCTGGCCTTTCTATTAGCTTTCAGTGAGACTACACATGCAAGTATCCACACCCCTGTGAGAATGCCCTCTACCAAAACACGAGGAGCGAGTATCAAGCACGCATTATGCAGCTCAAAACACTTTGCTTTAGCCACGCCCCCACGGGAGACAGCAGTGACAAACCTTTAGCAATGAACGAAAGTTTAACTAAGCCACACTGACAACCAGAGTCGGTCAATTTCGTGCCAGCCACCGCGGCCATACGATTGACTCAAGTTAATAGAATCCGGCGTAAAGGGTGTTTAAGACTTAAACCCATACACAATAAAGCTGACCTGTAACTAAGTCGTAAAAAACCCCAGTTACAGTGAAATGCACTACGAAAGTGGCTTTAGTACTCTGAATACACTATAGCTAAGGTACAAACTGGGATTAGATACCCCACTATGCTTAGCCCTAAACCTCAATAACTCAGCTAACAAACTTATTCGCCAGAATATTACAAGCAACAGCTTGAAACTCAAAGGACCTGGCGGTGCTTTACATCCGTCTAGAGGAGCCTGTTCTATAATCGATACACCCCGATAAACCTCACCACCTCTTGCCATCAGCCTGTATACCGCCATCTTCAGCAAACTCCCTAATGATCGAAAAGTAAGCGGAAGTATCATCATAAAAACGTTAGGTCAAGGTGCAGCCAATGACGTGGGAAGAAATGGGCTACATTCTCTAAATCAGAGAACCATACGACAACCCTTATGAAATCTAAGAGTCCAAGGTGGATTTAGCAGTAAACCAAGAATAGAGAGCTTGATTGAAGCAAGGCCATTAAGCGCGCACACACCGCCCGTCACCCTCCTCAAACATCACATAAAGTATATTAACAATAAACCACTTAATACTGATATAGAGGAGATAAGTCGTAACATGGTAAGCGTACTGGAAAGTGCGCTTGGACAAACCAAAACGTAGCTTAGATAAAAGCATCTGGCTTACACCCAGAAGACATCATAAAAATGATCGTTTTGAGCTAACCCTAGCCCAATACCCTCTCCCATTTATACTACCTAATTATACTAAATAAACCATTCACCAACTACAAAAGTATAGGCGATAGAAATTAAACTAAGGCGCAATAGACACAGTACCGCAAGGGAAAGATAAATACCTAATAGCATAAAAAAGCAAAGACAAGTCCTTCTACCTTCTGCATAATGAACTAACTAGAAATAACCTTATAAAGAGAACTTAAACAATGTCCCCCGAAACCAAGCGAGCTACTCAAGGACAGCTAAAGAGCGCACCCGTCTATGTGGCAAAATAGTGGGAAGATCTTTGGGTAGAGGCGACAAACCTACCGAGCTTGGTGATAGCTGGTTGTCCAAGACAGAATCTTAGTTCAGCTTTAAAATTACCCCTAGAATCACAAAATCCTTATGTAATTTTAACTGTTAGTCTAAAGAGGTACAGCCCTTTAGACCCTAGGAAACAACCTTTCGTAGAGAGTAAACAATAGAATCACCATAGTTGGCCTAAAAGCAGCCACCAATTAAGAAAGCGTTCAAGCTCAATACTCATTTACTGTTAATCCCACTAACTTCACTGAACTCCTCAAACAAATTGGACTAATCTATTAACTAATAGAAGCAATAATGTTAATATAAGTAACATGAAATCATTCTCCCCGCACAAGCTTATTACAGACCGAAACAACTACTGCTAGTTAACAGTCTAATTAAAACACACTATGACTTAACCCATCAATTAACTAAACTGTTGACCCAACACAGGTGTGCATTAGGGAAAGATTAAAAAAAGTAAAAGGAACTCGGCAAACTCTACCCCCGCCTGTTTACCAAAAACATCACCTCTAGCATCTCCAGTATTAGAGGCACTGCCTGCCCAGTGACGTATGTTCAACGGCCGCGGTACCCTGACCGTGCAAAGGTAGCATAATCACTTGTTCTCTAAATAGGGACTTGAATGAATGGCCACACGAGGGTTTAACTGTCTCTTACTTTTAATCAGTGAAATTGACCTATCCGTGAAGAGGCGGGTATACTAAAATAAGACGAGAAGACCCTATGGAGCTTCAATTAAATAGTACAAACTAATATCTCCAAAACCCACCAGGTAATAACCTACCGTTAATGTACTATAAATTTTGGTTGGGGCGACCTCGGAGCACAGCACAACCTCCGAAAACATATTCTGAGACCTCACTAGTCTAAGTAAGCATACACTCATTGACCCAATAACTTGATCAACGGACTAAGTTACCCTAGGGATAACAGCGCAATCCTATTTTAGAGTCCATATCGACAATAGGGTTTACGACCTCGATGTTGGATCAAGACATCCTAATGGTGCAGAAGCTATTAAGGGTTCGTTTGTTCAACGATTAAAGTCTTACGTGATCTGAGTTCAGACCGGAGCAATCCAGGTCGGTTTCTATCTATTAAATATTCCTCCCAGTACGAAAGGACAAGAGAAATGGGGCCTACTTCACAAAGTGCCCTCAAAAATTAGATGACTAACATCTTAATCTCACATACTATTACTCCGCCCAAGAACAGGGCTTGTTAAGGTGGCAGAGCCCGGTAAATGCATAAAACTTAAAACTTTACTATCAGAGGTTCAACTCCTCTCCTTAACAACATGTTTATAATCAACCTCCTCGTAGTAATCCTATCAGCTCTAGTCGCCATGGCGTTCTTAACACTCACAGAACGAAAAGTGCTAGGCTACATACAATTTCGAAAAGGTCCTAACATTGTAGGCCCCTACGGAACGCTCCAACCAATCGCAGATGCCATAAAATTATTCACAAAAGAACCTCTACTCCCTACTTCATCCACCTCAACACTATACCTAATCGCTCCTACCCTAGCCCTCTCAATCTCCCTACTTTTATGAACACCTCTTCCCATGCCATACCCCCTAATAAACTTCAACCTAGGTCTCCTATTTATCCTAGCAACATCAAGTCTCGCCGTATACTCAATCCTATGGTCCGGGTGAGCATCTAACTCAAACTATGCACTAATTGGCGCACTACGAGCTGTAGCCCAAACAATCTCATATGAAGTTACTCTCGCTATCATCCTCCTGTCTGTCCTACTAATAAGCGGTTCATTTAACCTTCAATCTCTCATTACTACACAAGAACACTCCTGACTCCTATTTCCATCATGACCCCTAGCTATAATATGGTTCATCTCAACACTAGCAGAAACCAACCGAGCCCCCTTTGATTTAACAGAGGGCGAATCTGAACTAGTCTCAGGATTCAACATTGAATATGCCGCAGGATCATTCGCCCTATTCTTCATAGCAGAGTATATGAATATTATTATAATAAATGCTCTGACCACTACTATCTTCCTAGCAGCACCCCATAATACAGCAGCACCAGAAACCTATACAATCAATTTTATAACTAAAACTCTACTACTAACCACCCTATTCTTATGAATTCGAACAGCATACCCTCGCTTCCGCTATGATCAATTAATACATCTACTATGAAAAAATTTTTTACCACTTACACTAGCACTATGTATGTGATATATTTCAATACCCACCCTAACATCCGGCATTCCACCCCAAACATAAGAAATATGTCTGATAAAAGAGTTACTTTGATAGAGTAAATAATAGAGGTTTAAATCCTCTTATTTCTAGAATTATAGGAATCGAACCCATACCTGAGAACTCAAAACTCTCCGTGCTACCTACTACACCATATTCTAAACAGTAAGGTCAGCTAAATAAGCTATCGGGCCCATACCCCGAAAATGTCGGTTCAACCCCTCCCGTACTAAAATCAACCCCCTAGCCCACCTCATCATCTCCTTTACCATCATAACAGGAACCGCAATCACAATCCTAAGCTCACACTGATTCCTAATCTGAATAGGCCTAGAATTAAATATACTAGCCATTATCCCAGTATTGGCCAAAAACATAAAACCCCGATCCACAGAAGCATCAACTAAATATTTTTTAACCCAAGCAACAGCATCATTAATTCTCCTAATAGCCATTATCCTCAACAACTTAATTTCCGGGCAATGATCAATTAACCCTCCCCTAAGTATACTATCTACAATTATATTAATTGCCCTAACCATAAAACTGGGAATAACCCCATTCCATTTCTGACTCCCAGAAGTAGCTCAAGGAATTCCCCTAATCCCAGCTATAATTATCCTCACATGACAAAAACTTGCCCCCATGTCAATTATGATTCAAATCTCTTCATCAATGAACACAAGTGTACTCCTGATAATTTCAGTTTTATCAATTATAGCCGGCAGCTGAGGTGGACTTAACCAAACACAACTTCGCAAAATCCTAGCTTACTCCTCAATCACCCACATAGGATGAATATTAGCAGTGCTGCACTACAGCCCAAACATCACTATTCTAACCCTAACTATCTACATTCTATTAACAACTTCTTCATTCTTAACCTTCTACTCAAACTCAAACGTAACAACCCTATCTCTATCACATACCTGAAATAAATTAACATGAATAATACCCATAATCCCACTAATAATAATATCCCTAGGAGGACTTCCTCCCCTAACAGGCTTTTCCCCTAAATGAACCATTATACTAGAACTTACAAAAAACAACTACCTAACACTCCCTCTCATGATAGCCTTACTAACACTAATAAATCTATACTTCTACATACGCCTAACATACTCCATTTCAATAACAATATTCCCAACATCTAATAATACTAAAATCAACTGACAACTAAAACACATTAAACCAATACCACTCCTATCCCCCCTTATAATCTCCTCCACCCTCCTCTTACCCCTAACCCCCCTAATACTTATAGTATAGAAATTTAGGTTAATGAGACCAAGAGCCTTCAAAGCCCTTAGTAAGTAAACTATACTTAATTTCTGCACTATTAATTAAGGACTGCAAAACTTTATTTTGCATCAACTGAACGCAAATCAATCACTTTAATTAAGCTAAGCCCTTACTAGATCGATGGGATTTTAACCCACAAAAATTTAGTTAACAGCTAAACAACCTAATCAACTGGCTTCAATCTACTTCTCCCGCCGTCAGGGGAAAAAAGGCGGGAGAAGCCCCGGCAGAGTTGAAGCTGCTTCTTTGAATTTGCAATTCAATATGATAAATCACCTCAAGGCTGGTAAAAAGAGGGGCTACTCCTCCGTCTTTAGATTTACAGTCTAATGCTTACTCTCAGCCATTTTACCTCCTACCTATGTTCACAAATCGCTGATTATTTTCAACCAACCACAAAGACATCGGAACATTATACCTACTATTTGGCGCATGAGCGGGAGCTGTGGGAACAGCCCTAAGTTTCCTTATCCGAGCAGAACTAGGCCAACCTGGGAGCTTGTTTGAGGATGATCATGTCTATAATGTTATCGTTACATCCCACGCATTTATTATAATTTTCTTCATAGTTATACCCATTATAATCGGGGGTTTTGGCAACTGACTAATCCCCCTAATAATTGGCGCCCCAGACATAGCATTCCCTCGAATAAATAATATAAGCTTCTGACTTCTACCCCCATCACTCCTCCTTCTACTTGCATCCTCAACCTTAGAGGCTGGCGCTGGAACTGGCTGAACAGTATACCCACCCCTAGCAGGAAACATATCACATCCAGGCGCCTCTGTAGACCTAGTTATTTTCTCACTGCACCTGGCAGGTGTGTCTTCCATCTTAGGGGCTATCAACTTCATCACCACAATCATTAACATAAAACCCCCTGCCATAACCCAGTACCAAACCCCCTTATTCGTATGATCCGTTTTAATCACAGCAGTTCTTCTTCTACTCTCCCTGCCTGTCTTAGCTGCCGGAATTACTATACTACTAACTGACCGAAATCTTAACACTACTTTCTTCGACCCTGCAGGCGGCGGTGATCCTATCCTGTACCAACACCTATTCTGATTCTTTGGTCATCCCGAAGTATATATTCTTATCCTACCAGGGTTCGGAATAATTTCACACATTGTAACATACTACTCTAATAAAAAAGAGCCGTTTGGATACATAGGCATAGTTTGAGCTATAATATCTATCGGATTTTTAGGGTTTATCGTATGAGCTCATCACATATTTACAGTCGGAATGGATGTCGACACCCGCGCATACTTCACATCAGCCACTATAATCATCGCTATTCCTACTGGGGTGAAAGTATTTAGTTGACTAGCCACCCTACACGGCGGCAATATCAAATGATCCCCCGCAATACTATGGGCCCTAGGCTTCATCTTCCTCTTTACCGTAGGAGGGCTGACAGGAATCGTATTAGCTAACTCATCACTGGATATTGTACTACATGATACATACTATGTAGTAGCCCACTTCCACTATGTTCTATCTATGGGGGCAGTATTTGCCATCATAGGGGGATTTATCCACTGATTCCCACTATTCTCAGGTTACACACTTGACCAAACCTATGCTAAAATTCACTTCACTATTATATTTGTAGGCGTAAACCTAACCTTTTTCCCACAACACTTCCTCGGATTATCAGGAATACCCCGACGATATTCAGACTACCCTGACGCCTATACTACATGAAATATCATCTCATCTGTAGGCTCATTAATCTCACTGACAGCAGTGATACTAATAATTTTTATAATCTGAGAAGCATTCTCTTCTAAGCGCAAAGTTTCAACCATTGAACAACTATCAACTAACCTAGAGTGACTACACGGATGTCCTCCTCCATTCCATACATTTGAAGAAGCCACTTATGTAAAAGCCTTAAGCGAAAAAGGAAGGATTCGAACCCCCTAAAATTGGTTTCAAGCCAATCTCATACACCCTATGACTTTCTCAATAAGATATTAGTAAAGTAATTACATGACTTTGTCAAAGTCAAATCATAGATTAATTATCTATATATCTTAATGGCAACACCAGCCCAATTAGGCCTACAAAACGCTACATCCCCCATCATAGAAGAACTTATCGCCTTCCACGACCACGCTCTTATAATTATTTTCTTAGTTAGCTCACTAGTCCTATATACTATTTCTCTAATACTTACTACTAAACTCACCCACACAAGCACCATAAATGCCCAAGAAATTGAAACAATCTGAACCATCCTGCCCGCCCTTATCCTAATCACAATCGCCCTCCCATCCCTACGCATCCTATACATAACAGATGAATTCAACAAACCTTACTTAACACTTAAAGCCATCGGCCACCAATGATACTGAAGCTACGAATACTCCGACTACGAGGACCTATACTTTGACTCTTATATCATACCAACATACTTTCTAGAACCTGGGGAATTTCGACTCCTTGAAGTAGACAACCGAACAACTTTGCCAATAGAAGCAGACATTCGTATACTAATCACATCACAAGACGTCCTACACTCCTGAGCTGTACCATCGTTAGGTGTAAAAACAGATGCAATTCCCGGACGTTTAAATCAAGCCATACTAGCCTCCATACGACCAGGCCTATTTTATGGTCAATGCTCAGAAATTTGCGGATCTAACCACAGCTTTATACCTATTGTCCTAGAATTCATTTATTTCCAAGATTTCGAAGTATGAGCCTCATACTTATATATCGTATCACTGTAGAGCTAGCCTAGCATTAACCTTTTAAGTTAAAGACTGAGAGGACTTCCTCTCTACAGTGAATGCCCCAACTAAACATTTCACCGTGACCAATGGTGATCACATCTATAATTGTAACCTTGTTTTTCGTAATCCAACTAAAAATATTGAATTTCACTTTTCACATCAATCCACCATCAAAGTCAATAAAAACACAAAAACACAAAACAACTTGAAATCTAAAATGAACCAAAATCTATTTACCTCCTTCAACATTCCAGTAATCCTAGGAATCCCCCTAGCAGTTCTAATTATCATATTCCCCACTATATTGATTATTCCCCCTAAAAACTTAATCAACAACCGACTCTCCTCTATTCAACAATGGCTAGTTCAGCTTACTCTAAAACAAATAATAACAAGCCATACTCCTAAGGGGCGAACCTGATCTCTCATACTTCTATCCCTAATTACATTCATTGCCCTAAACAATATTCTTGGACTCACACCCTATGCATTCACACCAACTACTCAACTATCAATAAACCTAGGCATAGCAATCCCCCTATGAGCGGCAACCGTACTTATAGGCCTTCGATTTAAAACAAAGTCATCCCTCGCCCACTTCTTACCGCAAGGAACCCCTATCCCACTTATCCCAATATTAATTATTATTGAAACAATTAGCCTGGTCATTCAACCAGTAGCTTTAGCCGTACGATTAACAGCCAATATCACAGCAGGGCACCTACTAATACACTTACTTGGGGACACCGCACTAACCCTCATGTCTATCTACCTCTCTTCCTCCACAATCACCATTATTATCATTATCCTGCTAATCACTCTAGAACTAGGCGTAGCCCTCATCCAAGCTTATGTATTTACCCTACTAGTGGGCCTTTATCTACACGATAACTCTTAATGACACACCAAACACATGCTTACCACATAGTTAACCCAAGCCCTTGACCACTAACAGGGGCCTTATCAGCCTTCCTCCTAACATCCGGCTTAATTATATGATTTCACTTCTACTACACCCTTCTTCTCATTGCTGGCTTACTAGCCAGCACTATAACCATATTTCAATGATGACGCGACGTAGTGCGAGAAGGCACATACCAAGGCCACCACACCGCCCCCGTTCAAAAGGGCCTTCGATACGGAATAGTCCTATTTATTATCTCAGAGGTCTTCTTCTTCGCCGGATTCTTCTGAGCATTCTACCACTCTAGTCTAGCTCCAACTCCACAAACAGGGGGACAGTGGCCCCCCACAGGCATCCTACCCCTTGATCCTATAGAAGTGCCCCTTCTAAATACAGCCGTTCTACTAGCCTCAGGGGTGACAATCACTTGAGCCCACCATAGCCTAATAGAAGCCGACCGAAAAGAATCAACTCAAGCACTTCTTATAACCATCGCACTAGGAACTTACTTTACCTACCTCCAATTATCAGAATACTCCGAGACTTCATTTACTATCTCCGATGGAATCTATGGATCCACATTCTTTATGTCCACAGGCTTCCACGGACTCCACGTCATTATTGGAACTACTTTCCTCACCACCTGTTACTTTCGCCAACAACTATACCACTTCACATCCAACCATCACTTTGGCTTCGAAGCTGCGGCATGATACTGACATTTCGTAGACGTAGTATGACTATTCCTCTATATCTCTATCTACTGATGAGGATCTTACTCTCTTAGTATAAGCAGTACTATTGACTTCCAATCAATAAGTCTCGATAAACTCGAGAGAGAGTAATAAACTTAGTACTAACCCTAACAACTAGCGCCTTCCTAGCTCTACTTCTTATCACCATCGCATTCTGAATCCCACAATTAAATATATATACAGAAAAACACAACCCATATGAATGCGGATTCGACCCTACAACCTCCGCTCACCTACCTTTCTCCATAAAATTTTTCCTAGTTGCCATTACTTTCCTTCTATTCGACCTGGAAATCGCCCTGCTGCTCCCCCTACCGTGAGCAACCCAAACAAATAACCTAATGTTAACAATCAATACAACCTTTACCCTGCTGATCATTCTTGTACTGGGGCTAGTATACGAGTGAACCCAAAAAGGACTAGACTGGGTTGAGTTGGTATATAGTTTATTTAAAACAAATGATTTCGACTCATTAGATTATGAAGACTCATATTTACCAAAGTGCCCTTTATCTATATTAACGTAATATTAGCATATTTTATATCACTTCTAGGACTATTCATCTACCGATCCCATCTAATGTCATCACTGCTATGTTTAGAGGGCATAATACTGTCATTATTTATCATTATTACTATTAATGCCCTAAACATACATCTAATACTGATATACATAATACCCATCGCCCTCCTAGTATTTGCCGCATGCGAAGCTGCAGTCGGCCTGGCCCTTCTAGTTATAATCTCCAATATGTATGGGTTAGATTATGTACAAAACCTAAGCTTACTCCAATGTTAAAAATTATAATATCAATAATCATAGTACTACCAGCCATATGACTTTCAAAAACTCACATGATATGAATTAACATAATAACCTGTAGCCTTCTAGTTAACATTTTCACACTCTTAGTACTATACGTACCAAATAACTTATGCAACGTATCACTAACCTTCTTTTCAGATCCATTAGCATCACCCCTACTAATATTGACTGCCTGGTTATTACCCCTAATACTTCTAGCAACACAACAACACTTGTACAGCGACTCCACTGCCCGAAAAAAACTATACCTGTCAATACTAATCGTACTGCAAATCTCCCTAATCATAACATTCTCAGCCGCCGAATTAATTCTATTTTACATTCTGTTCGAGACTACCCTAGTCCCTACCTTAATTATTATCACCCGCTGGGGATACCAGCCAGAGCGCCTCAACGCCGGCTCGTACTTCCTATTCTACACACTAATAGGATCTTTACCATTATTAATTACCCTCCTTTACCACTTAGCCACCTGAGGATCCCTAAACTTATTCACAATAATAATCAGCACCAAGCAAGTACTACCATCCTGAACTAATGATATTATGTGACTAGGCTGCATAATAGCCTTTATAGTTAAAATACCCCTGTACGGACTCCACCTATGATTACCCAAAGCCCACGTTGAGGCCCCCATTGCCGGCTCAATGGTACTTGCAGCAGTACTACTAAAACTAGGTGGCTACGGAATAATACGAATCACCCCTATACTCGACCCCGTGACAGAAAAAATAGGCTATCCATTTTTAATTTTATCCTTATGAGGTATAATCATAACAAGCTCTATCTGTCTACGACAAACCGACCTAAAGTCACTAATCGCCTACTCCTCTGTTAGCCACATAGCACTTGTTATCCTAGCAATTCTTATTCAAACCCCTTGAAGCCTCACTGGCGCAATGATCCTAATAATTGCCCATGGGCTCACCTCATCTTTGCTATTCTGCCTGGCAAACTCAAACTACGAACGAATTCACAGCCGAGCTATAATATTTACCCGAGGCATTCAAACACTATTCCCGCTTCTAGCCCTCTGATGACTCCTAGCTAACCTCGCTAATCTCGCCCTACCCCCAACAATTAACCTAATCGGCGAACTTCTAACAATTCTAGCATCCTTTTCCTGGTCTAACTTCACCATTGTATTTACAGGGTCTAACATATTAATCACAGCCCTGTACTCACTTCACATACTCACCTCAACACAACGAGGGCCACTATCATATAGCACCAGCAATGTAAAACCCCTATTCACGCGAGAAAATACACTAATATTAATACATGTAGCACCAATACTCCTACTCATCCTAAACCCCAAGACAATTGTAGGTTTAGTACCCTGTAGTTATAGTTTAATAAAAACATTAGATTGTGAATCTAATAATAGAAGCTTACAACTTCTTGACCACCAAGAAAGTATGCAAGAACTGCTAATTCATGCTACCAAGTCTAACAACCTGGCTTTCTTAACTTTTAAAGGATAGAAGTTATCCGTTGGTCTTAGGAACCAAAAACATTGGTGCAACTCCAAATAAAAGTAAAAATATACTCCTCGATAATCCTGATAACAATAATTCCCCTACTGTCACCTATTGTTATTACCTTCATCAACCCAGACAAAACCATTCTATACCCCCACTATGTTAAACTGGCCATTATCTACGCTTTTACCGCCAGCACATTATCTATAGTGATATTTATCTATACAGGACAAGAATCAATAATATCAAATTGACATTGACTGACAATCCAAACCATCAAACTATCATTAAATTTTAAAATGGACTTTTTCTCTATAATGTTCACCCCTGTAGCACTATTCGTCACCTGGTCAATTGTAGAGTTTTCAATATGATATATGAATTCAGACCCAAACATCAACCAATTTCTTAAATACTTACTCACTTTCCTAATCACAATGCTAATTTTAATTACCGCCAACAACATGCTCCAACTTTTCATTGGATGAGAGGGCATGGGTATCATATCTTTTTTGCTTATCAGCTGATGATATGGCCGAACAGATGCCAACACAGCAGCTCTGCAAGCAATCCTATATAATCGTATTGGGGATGTCGGCTTTATCTCAGCAATAGCATGATTCTTCCTACACTCAAACTCATGGGATCTTCAACAAATATTTATACTTAACACCTACCCAAACTCTTTCCCCCTAATTAGCATTCTTCTAGCGGCAACAGGAAAATCAGCCCAATTCGGCCTACACCCATGACTACCATCAGCTATAGAAGGACCCACCCCAGTTTCAGCACTACTACACTCTAGCACAATAGTTGTAGCAGGGGTTTTTCTAATCATCCGCTTCCACCCTCTAATAGAAAATAATTCACTTACCCAAACAATAATTTTATCACTGGGAGCCATCACCACCCTATTTACAGCAATCTGTGCTCTAACACAAAATGACCTGAAAAAGATCGTAGCCTTCTCAACCTCAAGCCAACTAGGCCTTATAATAGTGACAATTGGCATCAACCAACCGCACTTAGCCTTTCTCCACATTTGCACACATGCCTTCTTCAAAGCTATACTATTCTTATGTGCAGGTTCTATCATCCACAGCCTAAACAACGAACAAGATATCCGTAAAATAGGAAGCCTATTTAAAACCCTACCTTTCACATCCTCCTCACTCGTCGCTGGCAGTTTTGCACTTATAGGTATACCCTTCCTCACAGGATTCTACTCAAAAGACCTAATCATCGAAACCGCCAACACGTCGTATACAAACGCCTGAGCACTCACAACCACCCTAATAGCCACAGCTCTTACAGCTATGTACAGTATCCGCATTATCTTTTTTACTATAACGGGACACCCACGCTTCACAACACTTGCCTCAATTAATGAGAACAACCCCTTAATAATGAACCCAATCAGTCGCCTAGCAGTGGGTAGCATTTTCGCCGGGTTTCTTATTTCCAATTGCGTCCCTCCTACCTCATACCCCCAAGTCACCATGCCATTCCACTTAAAGCTTACAGCCTTGAGTGTGACAATTTTAGGACTTCTTGTAGCAACAGAACTTAGTTTAATAACTAACAATACGGAATTAAGCACCCCATTAAAAACATACTACTTCTCTAACATACTAGGCTTTTATTCAACCATTACACACCGATTCAACCCCCACTCAAACCTTACCACAAGCCAAAATATTATTTCAACCCTACTTGACCTATTCTGACTAGAAAAATCTATACCAAAAATAACAACACAAACTCAAATATCAATCTCCATAGCCTCATCAACCCAAAAGGGCCTTATCAAGCTATACTTTTTATCTTTCTTTATCCCGCCTACCTTAGCTCTAGTACTAATTATCTAACATCTAACCCCCGCCCCGGGTAAGCTCAATAGCAATATGTATTCCCATAAACAACGCTCAACAAGTAACTAAAACAACTCAAACACCATAATTATACAAAGCAGCAGCACCCGTAGGATCTTCCCGAATTAATCCTGGCCCCTCACCTTCATAAATCATTCAACTAGCCACAGTGTTATAATTAACTACAATCTCTACCGTTTGAATAGGGTCCCCACCCAATAGAAATACAACCTCTATCTCCATAACAATACCCAACACAAAAATACCTAAAATATCTGCACTTGATACCCACGTATCAGGATATTCATCAATTGCTATAGCAGCAGTGTAACCAAAAACAACCATTATTCCACCTAGATAAATTAAAAAGACCATAAGACCCATATAAGACCCGCCAAAATACAACGTAATCGCACAACCTACAGCACCACTAAAAATTAGCACCAACCCCCCGTAAATAGGAGAAGGCTTAGAAGAAAACCCCACAAAACCTATTACCAAAATAATACTTAATAAAAATAAAGCATATGTCATTATTCCCACATGGACTATAACCATGACTAATGATATGAAAAACCATTGTTGTATTTCAACTATAAGAATAGTAATGACCTCTCCCCGCAAAACTCACCCACTGGCAAAAATTATCAATAACTCATTCATTGACCTCCCAACACCATCTAACATCTCTTCCTGATGAAACTTCGGCTCACTTCTAGGTACTTGCCTAATAATCCAAATCACCACAGGCTTATTATTAGCCATGCATTACACATCAGACACCGCCACTGCCTTCTCCTCAGTCGCTCACATTACCCGGGACGTAAACTATGGCTGAATGATCCGCTACCTACATGCTAACGGCGCATCCATATTTTTCATCTGTATATTCCTACATATCGGCCGAGGCCTATACTACGGATCTTTTCTCTTTCTGAAGACCTGAGGTGTCGGTACAATCCTACTACTTACCACCATGGCAACCGCATTCATGGGATACGTCCTCCCATGGGGCCAAATATCATTTTGAGGGGCTACAGTTATCACAAACCTTCTATCTGCAATTCCATATATCGGATCTGATCTAGTCCAATGAATCTGGGGCGGATTCTCAGTAGACAAAGCCACCCTTACACGATTCTTCACCTTCCACTTCATCCTGCCCTTCATCATCGCAGCTCTAGCAACCATCCACCTTCTCTTTCTGCATGAGACAGGTTCAAGTAACCCGTCAGGAATGACATCAGAACCCGACAAAATCCCATTCCACCCATACTATACAATCAAAGATATCCTCGGACTAATATTCCTCCTACTTCTCCTAACAAGCCTAACTCTGTTTTCACCAGACTTGCTAACAGACCCAGACAACTATACACTAGCCAACCCCCTAAATACCCCACCCCACATCAAACCTGAATGGTACTTTTTATTTGCATACGCAATCCTACGGTCCATTCCCAATAAACTAGGCGGCGTCCTAGCCCTCCTCTTATCTATCCTCATCCTAATAGTCGTCCCCATACTACACACATCCAAACAACAAAGCATGGCATTCCGACCAGTTACTCAAGCCCTATTCTGAACGCTAGTAGCCGATCTGCTAACACTCACATGAATTGGAAGCCAACCAGTCGAATATCCATACATAACTGTTGGCCAAACAGCATCCATCATATACTTTCTTATCATCATCATCCTAATTCCACTTTCTGCCCTTATCGAAAATAAATTACTTAAATGATAAAGCCCTTGTAGTATAAGCCAATACACCGGTCTTGTAAACCAGAGACGGGGAAAAATTCTTCCTAGGGCAATCAGGGAAAGAATACTTAATTCTACCATCAACACCCAAAGCTGAAATTCTGATATTAAACTATTCCCTGAAGAATTTAATTTACTTCTTATTGATGGTCGAACATTAAAGTACTTTACAAGTACATACAATATTTTTATTGGTTATGTAATTAGTGCATCATTGCTCGCCCCCATGAATAATGTACGGTACCATAAATGCTTAATCATACATAGCACATTAAATCCAAACGTGCATAATAACTCCAGCCAACATGCTTATAAGCAAGTACTGTAAAAGCTCATGGACCACAGGACATTAAATTAACCAATTTACAACAAAGGGTACAGCACACGACTACCAAGCAAGATTATGGATATCCAGCAGGTAACATTGGTCTCTTAATCTACCAACCTCCGTGAAACCAACAACCCGCCCACTTCTACTAGTATTCTCGCTCCGGGCCCATATAGACAGGGCTTGATTATACTGAAACTATATCTGGCATTTGGTTCCTACTTCAGGGCCATACAAATAAGATCGCACCTACGTTCCCCTTAAATAAGACATCACGATGGTGTGGCGCTATCACCCTCTTTATCTCGTCACTGGATGCATAGTGCGCCTCTGGTAGGGAGGGGTATGTAATCATCAGCATTGCCGGGAGGCTCCTGGAAGGAGGTTCCAACCAACATCCTGGAGCACCTGACTGTGTCTTGCCAGACTTTATGCTATCATCGCGCCTGGAATTGAATGTCTTGGTCCCCAACCCGCCCAACAAGTTGAAATTAGATCCATGGTTACAGGACATAATAACCAATAATTTCGCACTTTTTAAAAATTTTAAAAATTTTAAAAAAATAAAAATTTTAAAAATTTTAAAACCTTACCCAAAAATTGCCACCCTAAGCGATAAATTACCCACAACAACCACGTCTTTGCACCTCCACCCCAACTTCGTTTTCTCTTTAAGCTCCTTATTCTCTGAGGCACGAACCTTAAAGAGACATCCCACTATCCCACTATCAACATCTATCAGCCCCTGAATCAAAACAAATCCCCGCATATCCCTAGCCTACCAACTCGCCTAAACAAATTAGTACCATCACACCTGTCTACTCCTCGCATACCTCGAACCTCGCCCTTCAGAGAACAAACTTATACCATTACAAAGAGAATTCCCACACTGCCGACTATACTCCAACTAAACCCATAAA